TTCTATTTATCAAATTGATAATTCTCCAATTTAGAATTATAAATCAAAAAGAAAGAATAACAGAAAATAATAACATAAATAAAAAAAGAATGAAATTGGAATATGAAATAGAAATAATGAAATATATATTCAAAATAGATCAAATCAAAATATATAAAATATATAAAAATACAAATATATAAAAACAAATATATCCAATATTCAAAATAAAAACAAATATATCCAATATTCAAATAAGAAATCTAAATTGGAAATATATCAAATATATAAACAAATATATAAATATATATTCAATAATTCAATACAATATAAAAAGAAAATTTCAATGAAAGAAATATAAATAAATCAAATGGAAATCAGAATAAAGAATTCAAGAAAATCCAATATAAAGAAAATCCAATAAAAGAGAAAAATGTAATCTAGATCATAATGAAACATTCATCTGTTTGAAGATGAAAGCTCCGGTGAAAAAAAAAAAAAAAGAATCGACCCTTAGAGTATTCAAAATTTCATAAGAAACATGAAAGTAAGATCGGGATGAATCATATACAGGTGGTATATAGTTACCTATATTGAATTGCATAAAAGGATAGAATAGAATCCTTTCTAATTTAAGAAAATTAAGGATCTTTGATAGAGATAAAAGCAAATAGGCAATAAAAAGAAATCAATAAAAAGAAATCGATATAGGAATCGGTATCTAAAGAATGAAACGATTCCCGCATCAAATTAAAACAAATAGAAAGAAATGTAAATGAAAATAAATGAAAGAAAAATGGAAGGGATCTTAATATAATGATATTTGAATATAAAAAAAAGGGGGATATGGCGAAATTGGTAGACGCTACGGACTTAATTTGATTGAGCCTTGGTATGGAAACCTACTAAGTGATAACTTTCAAATTCAGAGAAACCCTGGAATGAAAACTGGGCAATCCTGAGCCAAATCCTGTTTTCTGAAAACAAACAAGGGTTAATAATTCAGAAAGAGAGAATAAAAAAGGATAGGTGCAGAGACTCAATGAAAGCTATTCTCAAAAATGGAGTTTACTGCCTTACGTTAGTAAATAAATCCTTCCAAAATAGAAAGGATAACTCTATACTCTATATACATACATAATAATATACATATATAATCTAATACATAATCTATATACATATGTACACGTAATGAAATCTTAGCTAAAATGATTAATGAGGACTCCAATCTAGTTTTTTTATATTATAATAAAAATATTATTCTTTTTTTATTTCTTTTTTTTTTATTATTCATTATTCATTTTTATTCATATTAATGAATTCTATAATTCTATTTTTATTAATTCATTAGATTTGGATTATGAATTATAGAATTCTATATTCTTTATTATAGATTATTCTATTTCATTATTCTATTCTGATTGAATCGATTTCACGTTGAAGAAAGAATCCAATATTCATTAAGAAAATCATTCACTCCAAAGTCTGATATATCTTTTGACAAACTTCTTAGTCGGATGAGAATAAAGATAGAGTCCATTCTACATGTCAATACTGACAACAATGAAATTGAGAGTCAGAGGAAAATCCGTCGACTTTATAAATCGTGAGGGTTCAAGTCCCTCTATCCCCAAACCAAAAAGGCCCGATTGATTTCTTCCCTAATTATTAATCTTATCTTAGCCTCTCTTTTCGTTAGCAGTTACAAATTTTTTATGTTTCTCATTCATTTTCATTCTACTCTTTAACAAAAGATCCGAGAAAAAATTTTCTTATAAAAAGTCTTGTGATATATGATATATGTACAAAAGAACATCTTTTAGCAAGGGATTTCCGTTGGGTTTGGTTTTCAATTGGAATGATTCACATTTTTTTCTTTTGGAATTGACATTCAACCAAGCCATCTAGTAAAATCAAATTCAGATTAAGATGATGTGTTTCACATGGTCGGGATAGCTCAGTTGGTAGAGCAGAGGACTGAAAATCCTCGTGTCACCAGTTCAAATCTGGTTCCTGGCACATGATTCAGTATCTATTCTAAAAATGAATTTCTATTAATATTATACAAATGAATTTCTATAGATATAGATCGACATTGAGATTATTACATTGATATTCTATATCATAATACATACTTCTTTATCCATCTAGATATCTGAAGATATACCCCATTTTTTTATCGATGAGTTATAAATGAATAAAGAAAGATTCAAAAAAAATTCAATTCTTTTTTTTCTTTTTTTATTTGTTCATATTTTGTTAATATCGTGTCTCCTTTATGTTCAAAATGAAGAGTAAGACTTCATATATATATTATAAAGGTTCAATTAGCTGGTTGAAACACCCAAAAACAAAATGAAAGTCTAGTCGAGAGTTAGAGTAGTAGAATGGTGGTAATAAAAAAAATTCATCTCAGATACAAGAAAAAGTAAAAATAGAATCTGATTTCCTTGAATTTAGTTATTTATATTTTTTTTAGATACCCATTCATATTCATAATATTCATAATTCATAATATTAA